CAAAGTCAAAATAAACACGATTCGGAAAGATAAAAAATCGTTCGATTTATGAAATACCTCTTTGAAAATTTTTGGAGTAGGAGTCCGGTCGCGAGGTCTGAATAGTAGGTATGAATCATAGTTCAAATATTTCTCTTGAGCTATTCCATGTATTCCGTGCTCCAGATACTCGAATAAATATCCGACGGGGCAGAACCATCTCCATTGAGATGAGATGACAGACCCATTTCTGCACGATCAATAGGATCAATTATAACAAGTCACACACTCATATTCCGGAACTACCGAAACAACGAAATTCCGCGGTCGAACTACCAGAATGGTCCAGAAATCCGAGTCCTAAGTGATTCATTTTTGATTCAAAAGCTAGGACTTCGTTGTTCTTGTGGGCCTAACTCATTGAAATTCCATCCAGTAAAACGGAAGAATTATAAATCTCCAAAATAATAGATAGGAATATCGCAAATAGAGCCATTGCGACACCCATTAAGGGGGTAGTTCCCCATCCAGGAGCTACTTTACCATATTCCGAATTCAATGGTTTCAATAAATCCCCTGTAAGAGTTCTTCTTGGCCCAGATCTAGAACTGTCCTCAACGGTTTGTGTAACCATAAATCCTATTGCATTGGTTGAGATCTGTTGACTTTGTATACTATTCCGTTGTAAATAAACGATCTTGTCGTAACGTAGATCCACCATATCGTGGTCTTGAAATTTTCTAATAATGGAAACAGCAACCTTAGTCGCCATCTCTATATCCGGTTCACTTGTAAGCTTTACTGGGTATGCCTTATATACCGCTTTTGGGCAGCCCTCTCAACAACTAAGAGATCCGTTCGAGGAACACGGAGACTAGTTGAAATGATGAACCTCCCCTATTAGTTGGGAGGCTCATTACTTCAATTGAGATAATGAAAAATCATTTCATCTTTTTAGTCGAAATCCTAGGCGGGTCTCTAAAAAAGATAGCGAAAAAAATTATCCCTAGAGTCGAAATTAACAGGAATGTATAAACCAATGCTTCCATAGATTCGATCGTGGTTTACAATTATAGCTTCCACACCTGTGCATTTGGGATCATTTCCCAGACAAGGAAAGGGTAATATTTAAAGAAAAGCAATAATGAAAATAAAAATTTCTCCGGTACCCCGCCTATACCTATGCTAAATAAAAAAAATAGAGGCGAATGATACCAGACCAGAACAACGTTGTATCAAACTACTTGTCTCCTTGTAGTTGGATCTCCAAGTTTTTGGAATGCCCCAAATTCGACTTGAGCATCCAAATCTGGGTCAATCCCAGCAAAAACATCTCTGAACAAGGTTCTAGCACCGTGCCAAATGTGTCCGAAAAAGAAGAGCAAAGCAAACGAAGCATGTCCAAAAGTGAACCAACCCCTTGGACTGCTACGAAAAACGCCATCAGATTTCAAAGTAGCACGATCTAATTCAAAAATTTCCCCCAATTGCGCACGTCTAGCATATTTTTTCACAGTAGCGGGATCACTATAGCTGATTCCATTGAGTTCGCCACCATAGAACTCAACAGTTACGCCTACTTGTTCGACACTATATTTTGATTCTGCCCTTCTAAAAGGAACATCGGCTCGCACAATTCCGTCTCCGTCTACCAAAACGACTGGAAATGTTTCAAAAAAAGTAGGCATACGGCGTACAAAAAGCTCATGCCCCTCTTTATCTCTAAAGACGGGGTGCCCTAACCACCCAACAGCTATTCCATCCCCGTTGTCCATTGAGCCTGCTCGGAATAATCCCCCTTTCGCCGGATTATTACCGATGTAATCATAAAAAGCTAATTTTTCGGGAACTTTAGACCAAGCTTCTGATAAACTCAGATTTTCGGCTAGTCCGGTGCCAACTCTTCGATATATTTCTTGCTGGAAGTACCCCTGATCCCATTGATAACGGGTGGGCCCAAATAATTCGATGGGGGTAGTTGCTGAACCATACCACATAGTTCCAGCAACTACAAAAGCTGCAAAAAAGACAGCAGCGATACTACTGGAAAGGACAGTTTCAATATTACCCATACGTAATCCTTTGTATAGTCGTTGGGGCGGGCGGACACTAAGATGGAATAGGCCCGCTAATATGCCCAATGTCCCCGCTGCAATATGATGGGAGGCTATTCCCCCCGGAACAAAAGGATCAAAACCTTCTGCCCCCCACGCTGGATTTACAGGTTGTACTTTTCCGGTTAGGCCATAGGGGTCGGACACCCATATTCCAGGACCATACAAGCCTGTTACATGAAATGCACCAAAACCAAAGCAAGCCAACCCTGAGAGAAATAAATGAATTCCAAAGATCTTGGGCAAATCCAAGGAGGGTTTTCCCGTACGTTCATCACAGAAGATTTCTAGGTCCCAATACACCCAATGCCAGATGGCTGCTAAGAAGCACAAGCCGGAAAACACAATATGTGCCCCGGCCACACCTTCGTAACTCCAAATACCCGGATTCGCTACAGTTCCTCCTGTGATACTCCAACCACCCCATGAATTGGTTATTCCTAAACGAGTCATGAAGGGTATAACGAACATACCCTGTCTCCACATTGGATCAAGAACGGGGTCAGAGGGATCAAAAACCGCTAATTCATATAGGGCCATCGAGCCGGCCCAACCAGCAACTAGAGCTGTATGCATTATATGGACAGAAAGTAAGCGACCGGGATCATTCAATACGACGGTATGAACACGATACCAAGGCAAACCCATGGAAATACCCCTTTTTTATCAAAGATAAATGGACACTATGTGACTTTATCGCATTGGAAAAGACTATGCTATGGCCCTCCGCCTTTCAGTGGATTATCTCGAGGCAAGGGTTAATATTTATTCCCTTCCATTGGAAATAATTGAACAATTCAATTCTGTTCGTAGGAACAAAGAGAAACAAATCTATTCTATACCCGATAAGTACCAATACGCAATGGGGGGGGTTGGTCCCATTTTTTTTTTGAGCAAATGCATAGAGACTTGTTCATCATTCGAATGACCCATTCGTAATAATTTTTTTTTCCGTTATTCATTCTGTCTTCCTCCATGAACCCTCCAATCTATGGATAAAATCCAATAAACGTTTTTAAAAATAAACGAAAATATTAGGAAGGTGAGAAAGCCATTGTTACGTTTCCACATCAAAGTAAAATATAGTACTTAGTGCTTTTTTTTTTAACTTAATGCCCATTGGTGTTCCAAAAGTGCCTTTTCGGAATCCTGGAGAGGAAGATGCAGTTTGGGTTGACGTATAGTGCGACTTGTCAGACATATTGGGTCATATGGGATTTCCCCGTTCTCTCCCCCGATCGAGATACCCCCTGTTTTGCCCAAGAAAGATTGATTGAATCGTTAATAATAATTATAATTCGAATTCGGAGCGTGAAGCGCAATTAGATTAGATCAATTTTTTTGTTGGTTTGGGGATCAAAATTATATCAATTAATCCGTATTATCAACTAGAATAATTTATGGTTAGGTTGGACCAATAAGAAGTATCCAGGCTCCGTTCAGGAAATACCAAATTGGGAATCTACGGATAATTACCGCTTGTATCATAACGGATTCTTATTATATTTATACCATAACATAATGTATAATATAAGTGATAATATAAGTGATCTTAAACTGCCAATCAATAAAGTAATATGATGAATACATCAAATATTTGGTATTGGTGGAAGGCATGAAACCGGGCGAATTGAAAAAAAAAAAGTCGTAGCAAAAGCAAAAAGAAGTGGTACTGGGATTATTTGTACTATATGTGCAAATAGAATTCGGGCAGATTTTTACCCGGAGTAGAGCATAAACCTAAAAGAATTGAGGAGGCCCGTTTAGGAACAAGAAAATAACATCGTGATTCGAATCTCGATGAAACCAATACATCAATGAGAGGTTAGTTCGATAAGTTCAATGAATTCTTTTTTTTTATATTATAGGTTCAAATTCTTATAGGTTAAAGGGAAGCGATTCAAAACTCATGTTTCTTAAAAATGAAAGAAAAAGCCTCTTCGTTTAGTTAGGAAAAAACTTTTTTTTTACGAAAAAACAAAAACAAAGAGGGCTGGAATCGACACATTGATTCTTTTTGTTTTTTCGTTTCGCCATTTTTTGAACCGTATGCATCTAAAGGCGCGTGTGCGGTTCCGAAGGAAATTTTGTCCTAATCAACCGACTTCATCGAGAAAGATTACTTTTTTTAGGGCAAGAGATTGATAGCGAGATCTCAAATCAAATTGTAGGTCTCATGATATATCTCAGTATAGAGGATGCGACCAGGGATCTTTATTTGTTTATAAACTCTCCCGGCGGGTGGGTAATCCCCGGAATAGCTATTTATGACACTATGCAATTTGTGTCACCAGATGTACATACAATATGCATGGGATTAGCCGCTTCAATGGGATCTTTTATCCTGGTTGGAGGAGAAATTACCAAACGTCTAGCATTCCCTCACGCTTGGCGCCAATGAGTTTTTTTTTATTTGAGAGAAAACATAAGACTATGCCTTCGCTATATGGAATATAAATAATAAGTAATAATAGCATGGCACCTCGAACTCGATATTAACAAACCATTATTTCATTTTTTTTTCCATAACATGAGATTCTGTATCGAGATAGTAGTATGAAACAAAGGTTATTTCCCGATTTCATCTTATGTATCGGAGGTCTGTTTCAGCGTCACAAACAAATCCTTTTTTGCTTCTACACCAGAAGTCTCTTTCCGATATTTAGGTTATGAAAGAGTACGAAAGAAAATAAAAAAAAAAATTTTTACTTATTTGATCCGATCAGAAAGATACTTTGGGATTGCAGAATCACAGAACAGACGAGATAAAATAAATATATAAAGCAACGGAACCATCATAGTATTTTTGGCTCCTCCGAAAGGAAGGATGGTAAATGGAGCATTCAACGATCTGGATCTGATGGATCTTATTTGTCTCTTTCTTCAATGGAAGGGAAAAGTAAATTCCATTTAGGAGCCGTATGCAATGCACAAAAAAATATGCCTGTACGGTTGTTCAATTCTATCTTTTTCCTCTTGCTTGTTATTCTTTATCCTACCCCTTCATGCGATCGCGCGAGATAGGGGAACCATTCATTATGTTATTATATTATATCGCCAGGGTTATGATCCACCAACCTGCTAGCTCTTTTTATGAGGCATCAACAGGAGAATTTATCCTGGAAGCGGAAGAACTACTAAGACTACGCGAAACCCTCACAAGGGTTTATGTACAAAGAACGGGAAAACCCTTATGGGTTATATCCGAAGACATGGAAAGAGATGTTTTTATGTCAGCAACAGAAGCCCAAGCTCATGGCATTGTTGATCTTGTAGCGATCGAAAATAACGGGGGTTTCGCATAAAAATCCTAGATTCTATCTCGAACCATAATTAGAATGATCCGTAAGTTCATATTTTATGTTCTTACCCAGGTAAAAAATTAAGAAGTAATTCATCATGATCGGGTTAGGATCGATCTAAACCAGCTTTTGGATACGATGCAGCATGCCAACTATTAAACAACTTATTAGAAATACAAGACAGCCAATCCGAAATGTTACGAAATCCCCTGCTCTTCGAGGATGTCCTCAGCGTCGAGGAATATGTACTAGGGTGTATGTGCGACGCGTTCAGATCATGGGCTGGAACAAATGAGACAATTTTTACAGTATCAATGACCAGTACCAACGAATAGGATGGAATGGACGAACTCCATTCACTATCTAAAAATAGTGATCTATCATATACCTATATTGTGTTATTGTGTGTATGGTATGGAATTTATGGTTTCCATTGGTGCAAATCCAATCACCTCAATTTGAGATGAAAAGCAATTCCCCATTGGTAGCAAGTGGTATCCATTAAGCGGGGAAATTTTATTTAAAAAACAGAATAATTCTGTTCCTACTCTTGCAAGAACGGACTAACAGGGTCAGCTACCTAGCCAACCTTCACAACTAAATGCCGTCACTGTATGGATAGATCTCGTTGTGAAAAGACCTATTACTGTATAATTCATGGGTAGAGCCAAAGAGTGTGAACTGTACAAGTTACCAAAACATTGATTAAATGAGTAAGGGGCTCCGGTGTATAGAGAGGACCTCACCGTTTAAGAAGTAACCATAGAAACGATGGAAGCCACTATTTCTATTTTATTTCTATTTTATTTATTTATCCATTTACTACGTATTTATTACTATTTATTTGATACTTAATATCGGTCAAATTTTATATTTTATTTTGGGGCGAAATGCAAATGCCTGGAAGAAATAAAAAATCGTGGTTGGGAAGGTCATAGTAGCAAAAGCCATTGGAATTTGTATTTTATACATCGGAAGAATCCGTTTTGTTATTAATTAAACTAGAAGAGGGGAAAAGAATGACTGAAAGAAAAGAAATCAATTAGTTATTCATCAAAGTTTTATTTGATTCAATGACCAGAGTTAGACGAGGATATATAGCTCGGAGACGTCGATCAAAAATGCGTTTATTTGCATCAACCTTTCGAGGGGCTCATTCAAGACTTACTCGAACTATTATGCAACAGAAAATGAGAGCTTTGGTTTCTACTCATCGGGATAGAGGCCGGCAAAAGAGAGATTTTCGTCGTTTGTGGATCACTCGGATAAACGCGGTAACCCGCGAGGGTAGGGTATCCTATAGTTATAGTAGATTAATACACGATCTGCGCAAGAGACAGTTGCTTCTTAACCGTAAAATACTTGCACAAATAGCTATATCAAATAAGAATAGTCTTTACATGATTTCTAATGAAATCCTCAAATAAGGAGATTTAAGGAATTCGACGGAATGATTTAAACGGAGTTCCCCGGAGAATGAACTCCGGGAAGATAGAATCGAAATTCATATGATAACAGTAGGAATGAATAAACACGCTTCAATAATAAAAAAAAGATTTCTCCTCCCCCCCCCCCCCCCATTATTTTTTCTTTTTTTCTTATGACGCGACAATCTAATCTCTCGGCTTTTCCAACAAAACATCAATCGGAGTTTGAGTTCCAATTAGAGTTTTTATTCAATTCGGGTGGTGGGTCTACTTATTTATGTTTCTAGGGCCGGTAGTTCTAGGGAACGACTCGGCTCTCTCAAATTGTTTCTCATTATTAAGAAAAGGTAATGAAGATAAAATGCGAGCTTGTTTTATAGCGATAGTAATTAATCTTTGTTGTTTCAAAGTCAATCTGTTCACTCTTCTAGATAATATTTTTCCTTGTTCACTAATAAATTGACTAATTAAGCTCATGTTTCTATAATCAATTCGATCCCCCGATCCAATTGGGGGCAAACGCCTACGAAAAGATCGCTTGGATTTACGAAAGGGTCGCTTGGATTTATCCATGGTTTATTTCTTATCTCTAAAATCCTAGTTTATTTCTTCATTCATTTCGGATCCGACCGAAAGAGGACTTGATTTGTTTATTTTATATTATATTTTAATATAATT